CTATGGATCTCCCCCATTCAGTGGATTATCCCAGAGCAGGAGTTTATATTTGTTCGATTCTGTTGTGGCAATAATGAAACAATTCTGTTCGTAGGAACAAAGAGAAGCAGATCTATTCTATACCCGATAAGTATCAATACGCAATGGTGTGTTGAACCCGTTTTCTGTGAGTGAATACACCCGTACTTGTTCATTATTCGAAGGACCTATTCGTAAGACTTTTTTTTATTTAGTTTTTTAATCCTTCCTTCCTTTATGACCTTATCTCATATATGAATAAAAAATATTCAAATATAATAACGGCTAATACTAATATTATGACGACAATTTACCCCCTAAATTACGTTTCCACATCAAAGTGAAATCTAGTACTTAATTATTTTTTCTTTCTTTTTATGCCTATTGGTGTTCCAAAAGTACCTTTTCGAAGTCCTGGAGAGGAAGATGCATCTTGGGTTGACGTATAGTGTGACTTGTCAGATATATTGGGTCATATGGGATTTTCCCGTTCTCTCCCCCGATAGAGATATCCTCTGTTTCACCCAAGAAATATTGATTTAATTATCAAAAATTTGGAGCGTGAAGTGCAATTAGATTTGGATCCATTTGGGGGGATCTAGATTAATATTATCATATCAATTAAAATAATTTATGGTTGGCTTGGTTGGACCAAAAAAATGAAGTATCCAGGCTCCGTTTAGAAAAAACCCAATCTGTAATAGATCCATGATTATTACTTTATTGTATAATAATATTGTATAATAAACGCCCCCTTTTTATATATAATATAATATATATAATTTTTATATATTTTATATATATATAATTAATAAATAGGAGTGATCTCAAAGTGTTAATCAATCGAATAATATGATGAATATGTCGAATATTTGACGGAAGACATCAAATAAAATAAATTGAAACAAAATAAAGAAGTGGTATTTGGAAACATTTGTCCTATATGTGCAAATTGAAATCGGGCATATCTTTATCTGGAGTAGAGCATAAACCTAAAAAAATTGAAGAGGCCCGTTCAGGAACAAGAAAATTACATCGCGATTTGGATTGGATCTCGATGAAACAATACATCAATGAAAAGTTAGTTCAATACGTTTAGTGCATTTTTTTTTTATTATAGTATATATATTTTTTTTTTATAGTATAGAGAAACAAGCTAAAACTTATCTTTCTTGAACAATAGAAGAAAAGTTTCCTTTGCTAAAAGTCAGACAGAGCCTACTATGCAAAAAGAAAGGGGGCTCGAATCTACACATTGATTTGTTTTTTTTTTCACAATTTTATTTTTTTGAACCGTATGCATCAAAAGGTGCGTGTACGGTTCCTAAGGGATAGTACTTTATACTATCCTAATCAACCGACTTTATCGAGAAAGATTGCTTTTTTTAGGTCAAGAGGTTGATAGTGAGATCTCTAATCAACTTATTGGTCTTATGGTATATCTCAGTATAGAGGATGATACCAAGGATCTCTATTTGTTTATAAACTCTCCCGGAGGATGGGTAATACCCGGAGTAGCTATTTATGATACCATGCAATTTGTACGACCAGATGTACATACAATATGCATGGGATTGGCCGCTTCAATGGGATCTTTTATCCTGGTCGGAGGAGAAATTACCAAACGTCTAGCATTCCCTCACGCTTGGCGCCATTGAGTTTTTTATTTTTAATTTGAGAGAAAAAAGACTATGCCTTCGCAGGAATATTTTAAGTAATAATAGCATGGCACCTCGAATTCAATATGAGAAAATTATTATTATTTTTTCAAACATTAGATTATGTATTGAAAGAGTAGTATGAGATAAAAGGTATTTCCGATTGTTTCTTATCTATCGGGAATCCATTTCAACGTCACAAACTTTTTTTTGCACTGTATAGATATAAAGTAGAAAAAAAAAAAGAAATAAAATTTTCCTTAGCTCAAAAAGAAACTTTGGGATTGCTTAATCACGGAGGCCATAAATATATGAAGCAACGGAACCATCATAGTATTTTTTAACTTGCCCGAAAGGAAGGGTGGTAATTGGATCATTTGCCAATCCGGGTCTTTATAGATCCTATATTTTATCTTTAATTCGATGGAAGGTCAAAGTAAATTCCATTATAGAGCCGTATGCACTGCACAAAAGATGCCTGTACGGTTGTTCAATTTCTCTTTTTTTTATTCTTTTGTTTTCACCTCATTATGCAAGATAGAGGAACCATTGATTTATTATCAGGGTAATGATCCATCAACCCGCTAGCTCTTTTTATGAGGCACAAACGGGAGAATTTATCCTGGAAGCGGAAGAACTACTGAAACTGCGCGAAACTATCACAAGGGTTTATGTACAAAGAACGGGCAAACCCTTATGGATTGTATCCGAAGATATGGAAAGGGATGTTTTTATGTCAGCAACAGAAGCCCAAGCTCATGGAATTGTTGATCTTGTAGCGGTTGGTTGAATGAAAATAGCAAAGATTTTGCGTCAATCTATGATTTTATTTAGATTCTTACCGCGTTTAATAATCTATATTAAATAGAATATAAATAGAATATAAATAGAAGCAATTGATAATAATCCGGTTAGGATCGATCTAAACCAACCTAGTATGTATATGATTCAGCATGCCAACGATTAAACAACTTATTAGAAACACAAGACAGCCAATAAGAAATGTCACGAAATCCCCCGCTCTTCGGGGATGTCCTCAGCGCCGAGGAACATGTACTAGGGTGTATGTGTGACGCGTTCAAATCATGAGCTGGTTACACAAGACAAGAAAGGAAAGCCCTTTTCCAGTATCAATGATCAGTACCAGTGAATAGGATAGAATGGAAGAATTCCACTCACTATCCTAAAAAAAATCCCTTAGATCCCTGTGTATGCAATTTATGGTTTCCATTGGTGCAAATCCAATCACCTGAATTTAAGATGAAAAGCAATTCCCCATTGGTAAAAAGGGTTATCCATTAAGCGGGGGAAATAAGCAGAAAAACGATGTTCCCACTTTTGCAAGAACGGACTCACAGGGTCAGCTACCTAGCTAAATTTCATAATTAAATACCGTTACTGTATAGGTAGATCTCGTTGTGAAAGACCTATTACTAAATAATTCATGGGTAGAGCCAAAGGGTGTGAACTGTACAAGTTACCAATAAATATTGATTAAGGAAGGGGCTCCGGTGTATAGAGAGGACCTCACCGTTTAAGAAGTAACCATAGAAACGACGGAACCACTATTATTTTATCCATTCATATTTACTATTTTTTTTTTACCTGGTATCCCGGTATCAATGAATTTTTTATTTAGCGGCGAAATGCCTAAAAAAAAAAAATAGTGGTTGGGAAGGTTATAGTAGCAAAAGCCATTGGAATTTTGATTTTATACATTGGAAGAATCCGTTTTGTTATCAATCGATCAGTAAAGAGGAAAAGAATAACTGAAAGAACGGAAATAAACAATCAATTAGTTATTCATCAAAGTTTTATTTATTCAATGACCAGAATTAGACGAGGATATGTAGCTCGTAAACGTAGAACAAAAATTCGTTTATTTGCATCAAGCTTTCGGGGGGCTCATTCAAGACTGACTCGAACTATTACTCAACAGAAAATAAGAGCTTTGGTTTCTGCTCATCGGGATAGAGATAGGCAAAAGAGAGATTTTCGTCGTTTGTGGATTACTCGGATAAATGCAGTAATTCGTGAAAGTAAGGTATCCTATAGTTATAGTAGATTAATACATGATCTGTACAAGGGGAAATTACTTCTTAATCGTAAAATACTTGCACAAATAGCTATATTAAATAGGAATTGTCTTTATATGATTTCCAATGAGATCATAAAAGAAAGGGATTGTAAGGAATCCACCGAAAAAATTTAACTGACGTTCCCCGGAGACTAAACTCCGGGAAGGTATAGTCAAAATTAGTATGATAAAAAATTGATAAAAAGTCATAAAAATGAGACTGAGCGAACAAAAAAAGATTTATTCTTCCCCGACTCTGTGAATCTTTTTTCTTACGACAATGAAATCTAGATTCTTGGATTTTTCTAACAAAACAGCCATCCGCGTTTGAATTAGAATTCCATTTAAGAGTAAGTCTATTTATTTCTGGTTCGAAAACTAGTAATTCTGGCGGTCGACTCGGTTTTTTCAAACTTTTTCTCATTATTAAGAAAAGGTAACAAAGATAAAATACGAGCTTGTTTTATAGCGATAGTAATTAATCGTTGTTGTTTCAAGGTCAGTCTATTCACTCGTCTAGATAATATCTTTCCTTGTTCACTAATAAACCGACTAATTAAACTCATATTTCTATAATCAATTCGATCCCCCGATTGGATCGGGGGCAAACGCCTACGAAAAGATCGTTTGGATTTAAGAAAAGGTCGCTTGGATTTATCCATGGTTTGTTTATTCCTTATCCCTGAAAATCCTATTTCTATTTCAGTCGGATCAAAAATGAATTTAGAATTAAGAAATAGGATTTGGTTTAGATTATTAAATATATGTTATATATATACTATGTAATTTTTCCTGTTCCTTGGAAGGGTGACAAACCTCGTTTGATCTATTTCTTTATCTCCCCATGAATCGTATGTTTGTAACAATAGGGACAAAATTTTCTCAATTCCAATCGAGTAGGTGTATTGTGCCGATTCTTTTGAGTAATATATCTGGAAATGCCCGTTGATTCTTTATTAACACCGTTTCGCACACAACTGGTACATTCCAAAATAACCGTTACTCGGACATCTTTACTCTTGGCCATGAACCTCCTTTGGTTTTTGATTCAATCAACTCTTCCATTTTTTTTTTTGATCTGAAGAAGCGAATAAGAAAGGAACAAAGAAAAAATAGAAGTTGTTAACTCGAAATCCAATTATGAAAGATTTCATTGGAATCAATAGTATAAATAATAAGTAATACAATGATTTCGAACTATATTTCTAATTGATGTACAGTATATTATTTAAGTATCTTGTATGATACTGTTGCCCGAGACGAGACCCCCATTTAATTCCCGCTCTCACTCTATTATTAATTTAAGCCCGAATCCAAGTTTCGCTGAGATTGAGTCCACTTTTATTCTTTTTTTTTTTTATTTTTAGAATTTTTTAAAAATAAAAAAAAAAAAAGGAAAGAGAAAGAGGGGGAGAGACATTAGTTACAGATATTTGATTGTATCTCTAATCATCTTCAACCCTTCCCGTGGCAATAACTAAAATGAAAAAAAAGGGAATGTCAACGCATCCGGGAATAAACGATTGATCTCTATCAATAAACCTGCTAAAGACGCGAACCATAAAGTACTTAGTACCGGTGCCACCGAAAGATATGTTTTTAGATCTCGCATTGAAAATCCGCCTCCTTCTTTATTGGAATACATAATGTCAATACATATATGATCAGATGCAGCTGAAAAATAGTTATTTTCTTTTTAGCGTCTCATATTCGTGTATATAAGTCTTTTATTATATATTATTTTTATTATATATTATATGTTATACTTTATTATATATTATATGTTATACAATATGTTATATGATCTGAGCCAAAAAAGAACAAATAACAATATAAATTGTGTGTGTATATCAATGGAAGAAATAACACTATGGAAAAGAAGACAGGGATTCTCTACAATGACACTGTAGACCAATTGAAAGGGATGTAGCGCAGCTTGGTAGCGCGTTTGTTTTGGGTACAAAATGTCACGGGTTCAAATCCTGTCATCCCTACCTATTACTTCTCCTCTGAGCAGTAACTAGGAATCAATTGAGATCACTGAAATTAGACATAAATAATCTTTATCTTTCTTTCAATTTATTATACTATATATATAGGATATATATACATGAAAAACGCAGCGGGGTTACAAAAAGAATAAAAATTGTGACAAGAAATAGAAAGCGCTCTTAGTTCAGTTTGGTAGAACGCGGGTCTCCAAAACCCGATGTCGTAGGTTCAAATCCTACAGAGCGTGATTCCGTTCTTGTTAGGTCAAATTCTGATTGCTGTTCAAGTTAGTGACCATATTTCAGTCGAATTTGACCCCCTGTGGATTAAAATTTAAGAAAAGAATAGGTCACTAACTAATAATATAATAATAATCCAAATTTTAATTAATCAAAGGTCCAACTGATCACCACGTCTGTATTGTAAATATGCAGTTACGAATAATCCAGCCAAAGTTATAGGAATTAAACCTAATATGATTCCAAATAGAGAAACTTCAATCATTTCAATTTGTTTGTAAAGGGAAAAAAGGTAATATCTATCCCTAAATATTAATTCAAATTGCCCATAAATCTCAACGACTAATAATTGGCAATTGACGCAGTAAAGAACGATAAAATACATGGAATCCCACAGAAAGATTTCTTTTTATTTTTTATAGCTTGTTCATTCAATTAATTTCAAATAAGTCGTATCTTGCTTAGACCAATAAATAAAACGGAAGTTATAGTTGAAGCCGCCAGTAGAAAACCGAAATAACTAGTTATAGTAGGCATGAAGGAGCTAAATGAAATATGTTTTTTTTATACATATGTTTAGAAAGCACTTACCTAAGTTTCCATTTTTGAAAGATACAAGGATAAGCAAAAATACCAATTGAAAGAATAAGGTCAATTCGAAGTTTTTGATTCCTCAATCATGATAGACGGTATTAACAAGGATAGAGCGGGAAAGATAGAAAAAAAACGGATTCATCATCTGTGACAGCGACCCCATTCCGTGATTCCTAATCAACAGATTTATTGGGCAATTAATGAGTAAACAAATATAAAAATAAGAACTGTTAAGAACTGTGTTGTGTAATCCCATTCAAAAATAAAACTCTCTTTGAATCACTTATGGAATAAAATTAGAAAGTCATTGTTTTTTATTTCTATATTATAAAGACCATCCTTGTACTTAGGTCAAGAAAGAACCTTTAGATCTAATACAACAATGTGTGCAGCGCGAATATTGATTCTTACAATTATTTGATGCATTTTTTTCTTTCTTTTATCCAATAAATAATAAATATCGACTACTGTTATTTTTACCAGAAAACTCTTAAAAAAAAAAAAGAGCCCAAACAAACCTCTTCTACAATCACGAATACAATAGCTAAAAGGGAAATTGATAGATTTCACATCTAATTGAATTGTGTGAATATGAGAATTTCCTTACATTAATTATTATAAACCAACTCGTTGGATTCATATTTTAACTGATCCAAGTAATCTTCTATTGACTGAAATAACGTGGCGCACGGTTCTATATTGACAAAAAAGGAATCCATAAATTATTTAGCACTTCATTTCGATACTGATCTAAATTGCATTGCTGTGTCAGAAGAAGGATAGCTATACTGATTCGGTATACTCTAAAGACACCTTCGGTACAATATTGACGATCTCACAAATATTTGATTTCAGCGAATTTCCATTTTCTGATCTCATCTTTTACGGAATCGATCCCCCTTTGACTGTACAAGAATATGTG